AAAAATCAATGAATTTAGGATTCAATCTTCTCTCTATGAATGAGATAAAAACAGAAGAATCAGGAACAGCATAGAGTTTCCCTTTTTTTAGCACACACAATTGAATGTTCAAAAAGGAATTCGCAAATCTTTTTTTGGTAGTATGATTTCTAAAATACAATGGAATTGCGTGCGTATATAGTCATAGGAGTAATCTTTAGGAAGTACATGCCAATATAGCTATCCGTCCGTATATCACATCTTTTATCATAATTGAACTTGGTGCAACATAGGTTAGGTCGCACTCTATACATAATGTCTATCTTCTATTCATATTCAATATTCAATGAAATATTCAAGCACGATGATCCTATATAGGGATATGTGCATAAGAAATAGACCCGGGCTCGGTATCCATGTATAAAAATTTCTGTTCTGGAGTTTACACTGTTCTGGGGTTTACATATACACATATATTTTCTTATAATTCTAATTGATAATGTAATAGATAATGATTAGTCGTAAATCAATTGGATTTTGCATCCATTAAGGTAATACAAATGGAGATACAAAATTAAGAGCTGTTCACTAATTCAAAGTAAGAAAAGTAAGTAAGAGTAAAAGATTACTAAGTAAATAGTTAATGAAGTAAAGAGTGAATTATTCTAAATTGCCCTGTATTTTACAGTCTGTGACCGGGGCCGGGAATCTTTTCACTTTTCTATAGAAAAGTGAAAAGAGAAGGTAAGTTTTTAAGCGACGCGTGTTTTGAGATAAAATCAATCGAAGAAAAGAATAGAAACAGGATCCAAGAAAAAAGAGGAATTATTTTTTGGAAAAAAAAATAAGTACAATGGGATTCAAGATCCAAAAATAAAAGAAATTAAAAAATTCAAATCAAAACAAAATGAGGAGAGGAAAAGAAATAGAATAATAATAGAATTCTAGATTATAGAAAGAGAATATAAGTATAAATAAGTATAATTCTAGAATTTCTTTATTTCTTTATCCATTTTGGATGGAATTTGGCGGCATGGCCAAGTGGTAAGGCGGGGGACTGCAAATCCTTTATCCCCAGTTCGAATCTGGGTGTCGCCTGATCAATAAAAAAATACTTGGAATTTTTTGATCGAACTTGACGAATTCTTGCCCCGCAAAAGCATAGGCAAAGGCTAGGTCTGTTGATACTTGATTTTGAGAACCCGTAGGGCCTATAAAAGACTGTCATCTTTTTTCTCAAAATCTGGGTTCTGAGTGTGGCTCAAAGAGGTACCAATAAATCTGAAGCAACCCAATCTTATTAATGATTGGTTTGGGCTATTCTGAATTGAATCAAATCAAAGAAATAGTGAGAATTCATTCTGGGCATCAGAACTATGAAAGTAAGAAGTCGGAAATCTTGGTATCCAAAGGTTCCTAAGAGACACTCCGTTTTGGTTACTAAGGTTGAAGAAAGGATTCTAAAAAAGACTATAAAGACTCCCTAATTATTTTACAATAGAACTTTCTTAATATTGAGGTAGTGTCTACTCATTCTGTCTGCGATGAAATTAGATTGGATAGGCTGATGGGAATTTCATTTAATAATTGTGGCAAAGAACTGAATCTATTTTGTATCCAGACTCACTAGAGGCTCTGAGTGCTGCTCATAAATTTCATCAGAATGGTTGAATGGCTCTTCTTTCTATTTGTATATTTTCTTTTTTTTTCAATTCTTTCTATTGAAATAGAAAGAATTGGAACTTTTTCTGAGTGGATTCATGAAATTATTTCATAAAGAGCCGTAAGTAAGAATCCTATTTTGACTCTGCACCATTGATTCCACTATGATTATGAATCAATAATGGAATAATTCCTTGATTTCATAGAGATAGGGGACATCATTCGCATGGATATAGTAAGTCTCGCTTGGGCTGCTTTAATGGTAGTGTTTACATTTTCTCTTTCACTTGTAGTATGGGGAAGAAGTGGGCTTTAGAGCTAGGAATATTACTAATTTAGTACTTTACTGAAAAATCTACTTGTATCAATTGTGATCGTTTTGCGAAAGCTTAAAAAAACTTGATTTGCTTTAGTTTATCTATATATTATTTCTTAGATATATAAGTAGTATTATATTATTATTATTAGTATTAGATTTCTATTTTCTATTGAATCCTCTATTAAATAGTTTTCTTTTATTATTATATTCTTATTATTTATTAATATATATTAATAGATTAGATTTCTATAATTCTCTAATATATGATATGGTATTTATATAGTATATGCCCGTACTATTCTTTCTACATTAATTCTTTCGATGGGCCCCCGGATCCATAAGCATAAGAAGAGATATAAAAAATCAGGAATTCAAGCAGTTGACTTGCAATTCTTTTGGATTGATTGAAATGCATACAAATAGGTGTATAGAAAAAATATAAAATTCGAGTGCTATTTCATTTTGATGTACGCCTAATATCTATTATTACTTAGATATAGATATCTATTGTCAATTGATCTATATAAGAGAAAGCTTCTTTCTGTATACAATACAACTTTATGTTTTATGTACTAAGAATATGAATGAATATGAAATATTCTACAATACTCAATTGTATAGTGCGGTAGAAAGAGCTATATATAGCTCTTTCTACCACACTATATCAAATACTTCTGATTCCACATTTCATTTAAGACTTAAATAGAGTTTTAAACCCTTTCATTTCTTCAATCATTGATAAAAATCAAAATGAAGAATTCAAGTTTCATTCAAATTAATCATTTTGACTGACTGTTTTGACGTATATGATAAGTAAAAAGGCAGTAGGAACTAAAATGAACAGCGCAGTAGCAATAAGCGCAAGAATATTGACTTCCATAATCTCTTTGTTTTCTTCTTTCACAATAATTCGGGATCTAATCCCATATAGATGATAAAGTGGACTCCTATCAATTCAAAGGTATGAATTGCATCTTGATGATACTAACAATATTATGAATAACAATATCAAATCAAATCGATTTCTCGTCGCGAATTGAATAGTATAACATAGTATAACATAGGAAGATCTTTTATCCATACTCAATCTAAATTAAATAGAAAGGAAAGAAAAATAGGATTCTTTCTTGTTATTGGATCATAAATCCCATTTCATTTTCCCGCTTTTCCTTTTCTATCACCTATTTTTATACACTTATCCAATTCTTATTCCTTTACTTATATATAAAATATACATAAATATATAAAATTATGAAGTATCATATGTCCAATATTATATAGGTCATACAATATGCAAATACAAAAAAGAAACAGTAGTAGAAATTAGATGGAAAAAAGAAAAGGACGGATGAAGTATCAAAAATAGAATATTCCAACAGATTCCTTCAAAAGGGGCGTTGCTTGGTTGGTATTTTATTAGTATCCTCCTTCTTGGATTGGAACTAGAACACATACATAAAAAATGCAGTGTGCAATTTGTCTGTCGAGATAATTATGTGAAGTTCATTGTTTTGTTTATAATAAAGGAAGACAATTTGTGTCTGTATTCTCGGTCAAAATATGGGCACTCTATTCCATTTCGTTGATCACGAAAATAACAATTGAAAAGAAAAGAAGACGAGTATGGTCGCTCTTTAAATACTGAATAGAGTCTGTCTTACTCTAGTAATTAGTAAGAAGTAACGATTTGAAAAATCTACATATGTTTCTCCCTTACCAATCGGTGCTAGTATAAGAAATCAAAATTTCCATATTTGTTTGATGAGAAATGCGAAACGAAAACAAAAGAAATAAGGATTCCCCCCAGAGATTAGATTTTGTTCCCCGTCTTCCCTTTGGGAGAGATGAGTTGATCAATTCGTCGGATCGGGACTGACGGGGCTCGAACCCGCAGCTTCCGCCTTGACAGGGCGGTGCTCTAACCGATTGAACTACAATCCCAGCCATATGCATGGCATACATAGTCTTATCTTATGATTTCAAGAAGAACATTCTATTTGTCGTGTTGCAACAGAAACACGAAATATCCTATTCACATAGATAGATATGGACTTGAGTGAGAGTGGCATAGATTACTAGTAATCTATGTTTCTTGTATTTACTGTATTGCAAATGAAAATACAAAGAATGGATGAGAAAAAATGGACTATTTTTCTTTCTTTTATACGGATCCGGGATTTCTGTTTCTAGAGGACAAATTGTTTAGATCTTCTTCATGGAGCGACGAATTCTTGGGCCGAGCTGGATTTGAACCAGCGTAGACATCTCGCCAACGAATTTACAGTCCGTCCCCATTAACCGCTCGGGCATCGACCCAGGAAGAATGCATTCTAGGTTTATTGATAATTCGTTTATTGATAATTCATGACCAACTTCCTTTCGCAGTCCGCTACCCCCAGGGGAAGTCGAATCCCCGTTGCCTCCTTGAAAGAGAGATGTCCTGAACCACTAGACGATGAGGGCATACCCGCCCCGACTGTCATCATACTATGACAATAATATGAGTAGTTTTTTGTAATTGTCAATATATATAATTAGAATCAAATGTATGACTAGATCCGAGGAGTCTTTCCTACTTTTATGTTATGATCCCATAGAATTCTTTGGATTTGATGGTTCGTTCATGAATGAACTATCCCATACTCCCATAAATATTCTATCCTAGAACTATATAGAACTCTATATTCTATATATTCTATATATGATTCTGATAATATATATGTATATGATATATATGTATATGATATATATGTATATGATATGAAAATGTATATGATATGAAAATGTATATGATATGAAAATCTATTCAATAAAAAAAGAGTCAAACTCTCATTTCTTTTCTTGAATTTGAACTCATTGCTTCGTTCAGCGTTCAGATGAGTTATGCCTATCGCTATCTCACACTAAGCAAAAAAGGATTTAAACATTTTCTTTTTATAAGAATTTGGTTCAGGTTATGAATCCCCCATCACATGATTCAAGAACTTGAATATATGATGGAAAAGTCAACAAAGCAAGTAGGGTTGACCTTGAAACAATT